ATAATAAAGACGCTTACTGTCTACTCTTGATTCAACACACTTCCACTGTAGTGTTCGAGTGGATCCTGCTACTTCCTCTCGAACCATACTATACTAGTATTATTATTTGATCATTTATTTCTCTTGAAATCGGTTTAATTCTTATTTCTACACACGTCTTTTTTTAGGAGGTCGACATCCATTATGTGGCATAGGTGTTACATCACGTACGAAGCTTAATAATATACCACTTCTACGAATGGCTCGTAATGCTGCATCTCTTCCGAGACCAGGACCCTTTATCATAACTTCTGCTCGTTGCATACCCTGATCAACCACTGTACGAATAGCATTTACCGCTGTGGCTTGAGCAGCATAAGGTGTTCCTCTTCTTGTGCCTTTGAATCCAGAAGTACCGGCGGAGGCCCAAGAAACTACCCGACCTCGTACATCTGTAACAGTTATAATGGTATTGTTGAAACTCGCTTGAACATGAATAACGCCTTTTGGTATTCTACGTCCATTCTTACGTGAACCAATACGCCCATTCCTACGTGAACCAATTCTTGGTATAGCTTTTGTCATATTTTATCATCTCATATTTATGAGTCAGAAATATACAAAAAGAAAAGATACGGAGATATCCATTTCATGTTAAAACGGATCCTTTACCTTATTTTTACATATTTTATTTTTTAATTTTGGAAAGTAAAGTTCTTTTTTATAAGAATTACCCTTGTCTCTGTTTATGTTTCGGATTGGAACAAATCACTATAATTCGTCCACGCCTGCGAATCAGTCGACATTTTTCACAAATTTTACGAACGGAAGCCCTTATTTTCATATTTTTTATTCCTTACCTTAATTCTGAATCCACTTCTTGGAAGAGAATAAGTCTCTTGAATTTTTTTGAACTTCGAATTGTATACCCATGGTTAAAAAAATAACCTAATCGTTCGAATCTTTGTTGCGAAGTCGATAAATTATACGTCCCCTGGTTGAATCATAACGACTTACTTCAATTTTTACTCTATCTCCCGGTAGTATCCGTATAAAACTGCGGCGGATCCTCCCTGAAACATATCCTAGAATTAGATCTTCATTATCTAAACGGACCCGGAACATACCATTGGGAAGTGATTCAGTAATTAAACCCTCATGAATCAATTTTTGTTCTTTCATTCCAGGTAACCTCCTTGAAGTATCAACTAATGGAGGAAGAGTTATATAACTCACTTTTCCTCTCTATTTTACAAATAGGAAGTTAGAGATCAAATTCGGATACCAGAGGTGGAAGATTACCATATATAACACAAAATTTCTCCTCCAATTCTTTCTAGTCGAGCTTCTCGATCTGTTATTATACCTCGAGAAGTAGAAAGAATTACAATTCCCATTCCACCTAAAATCTTAGGAATTCGTTGATAGTTGGAATAAATTCGTAAGCCGGGCCGGCTGATACGCTTTAAAATGGTTCTAGTTTTATATATTCCTTTTCTGGTTTTTCTATGTCGCAGAGTTGAAACCAAGAAATATTTGTTACTCTCCTGATGTTTCCGAACGTTTTCAATAAAACCTTCTCGTAGAAGTATTTTAACAATGTTTTCGGTGATATTTGTAGATGCTATTTGAACCCTTCCTTTTTTATCCGTGTCAGCATTTCTTATAGAAGTTATTAGATCGGCAATAGTGTCCCTACCCATGACGAACTAGAATTATAGGTTCCTCCTAATTTTGATATAATCAACATGTTTCCTTTTTTTTTTATTATAAAGTATATACGTGAGACACAATCTACTAATTTGATCTATTTGATCTATTTCAGATACCCTACTATATCATAGTCTCATCTACTACTATTTATAATACTTCGGGAGCTAATGAAACTATTTTAGTAAAATTTAACTGTCTCAATTCTCGAGCGATCGCACCAAAAACTCGAGTTCCTTTTGGATTTCCTTCTTGATCAATGACAACTGCAGCATTGTCGTCATATCGTATTATCATACCGTTTTCACGTTTGAGTTCTTTACATGTACGTACAATTACAGCTCTAATTACTTCTGATCTTTCTATAGGCATATTGGGAACTGCTTCTTTGATTACAGCAACAATAACATCACCAATATGAGCATATCGGTGATTACCAGCTCCTATGATTCGAATACACATCAATTTTCGAGCTCCGCTGTTATCCGCTACATTCAAAAGGGTCTGAGGTTGAATCATATCATTTTTATTTCAATTTGTTATTTCAATGCAAAAGTATGAAAGAAAAAAAAAGAAATATTGTCCGTCCAGAAATAAATAAACCTGCGGTTGTTTTTTCATCCCCAATACCCCTTTTTGTTTAGTTCTACATCTCTATCCTGAAATAAGAAATTGAGTTCGTATAGGCATTTTGCGCGCAGCTATTGAGATAGCTGCTCTAGCTACAGTTTCTGATACTCCACCCATTTCATAAAGTATTCGACCCCGTTTAACAACGGATACCCAATATTCAGGGGATCCCTTCCCCGAA